GGAACAAAGAAATGGAAGAACTAGAACCGTATGGATTTCCAAAGACTCCATGGATAGGAACTAAAAACGAGATATCGAAGTAGTTCTGATGATTCAGTATATTATCACTTCAATTCGGAGTTCTTAGTTACTTTGACCGGGTGGATCTTAGTGATGGAATAATAAGTAATAATTCATTGGTTGATTGTATCATTAACCATTTCTTTATTTTGGTGCGAGGAACTTACCATGAATCCACTGATTTCTGCCGCTTCCGTTATTGCTGCTGGATTGGCCGTAGGGCTTGCTTCTATTGGACCTGGAGTTGGTCAAGGTACTGCTGCGGGCCAAGCCGTAGAAGGTATCGCGAGACAACCAGAAGCAGAGGGTAAAATACGAGGTACTTTATTGCTTAGTCTGGCTTTTATGGAAGCTTTAACAATTTACGGACTGGTCGTGGCATTAGCGCTTTTATTTGCGAATCCTTTTGTTTAATCCTATTCTATAAACGTGAAAATACGTACTTCTTTTCTTATTTTATTGCTGTCGACTTACCGCTTGCTTCTTCGAATTATATCAAAACTTCACTCCACTTCTTCGTTGAGACAATACTCCGGGGAAGGTCTGATTTGAGGATGAGGAATTAGTAGATCCACTCGCTTTCTCACTTCCCGTCCTTAATTTAATGGAAACCCCTTTTGACTTTTAGGAAGCGTTGCAGGTATTTCGCAATTGACATGAAACCGGGGACCTAATAAGTATCTTATTGGGAACTTCAATTGAAATAAAATAATAATAAAGAATCCATTTTTGAAATTTGAAAATGATTTCAAATGAAATGAATATATTCATATTTAAAATAAGTCAATTAATAAAAAAAAGAAATCAATAATAAAAAAACGGGACGAAGTGATACAAAAAGAACTCTGTTCGATTTTGTTAGTCCTATCTATAAGAGGAGAGCATATGAAAAATGTAACCGATTCTTTCGTTTCCTTGGGTTACTGGCCATCCGCCGGGAGTTTCGGGTTGAATACCGATATTTTAGCAACAAATCTAATAAATCTAAGTGTAGTGCTTGGTGTATTGATCTTTTTTGGAAAGGGAGTGTGTGCGAGTTGTGTATTTCAAGAATAGGCTGGATCCAACCGGCTGCACTTTCTTTTTTTTTTTATTTATAAATAGGGAAGAAAGGTGCACGATCTCGACGAATTACTTCTGAATAAATTAAGAAATCATATGTAAGAACCATAGCATTTCGTGACTCATTGGTAAATCAACTTTGATTCTCTATCAACCAATAATGTGGGACCATTAACATGGTTAAAGCTAAACCGCCTGAAGTCCAGGCACAACATGGTACTCTTTCTACCACTACGTTAGTACGGAGATGGTTTCAAAATGAATAGTTGGCAATTTATCCGATATAGAACACTCATATCGATAAAATGATTTGAACCATTTACTGGAAAAATGGGTGTCTCGCCCTTTTTTTATCCAATGCTGAATCGACGACCTATGTATAAAATAAGAAGAATTTTTTGGATTTGAAGAAAAAAAAACAACTTTGCTGACAATTACAGATTTTTTTTGTCTGGTCGGAAGAGTCCTCTGAATATTCTGGTCTTGTATCAGTTTCCATATCTTGGAATACGAACAGAGAAGAGAGGGTAAGCTCATTACATTAAAAGATATGGGAATGCTCATAACATAAGTAACTGAGCGTGAGAGCCAAATGAATCGAAAGATTCATGTTTGGTTCGGGAAGAGATCATGGAAGTGAAGTTGTGAAATGAATGGGAAAATAATCTACTTTCATTAAGTGATTTATTAGATAATCGAAAACAGAGGATTCTGAGTACTATTCGAAATTCAGAAGAACTACGCGGAGGAGCTATTGAGCAGCTCGAAAAAGCCCGGGCTCGCTTACGGAAAGTGGAAATGGAAGCAGATGAGTTTCGAGTGAATGGATACTCTGAGATAGAACGAGAAAAACAGAATTTGATTAATGCCACTTATGAGAATTTGGAACGATTAGAAAATTACAAAAATGAAACCATTCATTTTGAACAACAAAGAGCAATTAATCAGGTCCGACAGCGAGTTTTCCAACAAGCCTTACAAGGAGCTCTAGGAACTCTGAATAGTTGTTCGAACAGCGAGTTACATTTACGCACCATCAGTGCTAATATTGGCATGCTCGGGGCCATGAAAGAAATAACTGATTAGCCCTTTTACTGTAGGCATTATTTTTTTTTTTTTTCTCCCTTTGTTTCCGAAAAAGAATTAAGAGACACTAATGGTAACCATTCGAGCCGACGAAATTAGTAATATTATCCGTGAACGTATTGAACAATATAATCGAGAAGTCACGATTGTGAATACCGGCACCGTACTTCAAGTAGGCGATGGCATTGCTCGTATTCATGGTCTTGATGAAGTAATGGCAGGGGAATTAGTAGAATTTGAAGAGGGTACAATAGGCATTGCTCTGAATTTGGAATCAAACAATGTTGGCGTT